AGTAGGCGCATAAGATAGATCTATCTATGTATATATATATATTATAAGTTATATTATAAGTATACACAATAGACTCATACTGGTTAGTGTCCCCTTCGGGAACGATAATTTGGATTTACTTAAGGAGTATAGATATAAGGTAATTTTGGTTTATTGATATTGGATTTGACAAATATCAACAAAATTAATTGTTTCAAGACCAACCCGAATGAAATTGATTTGAATTGACCTGACCCCCATCAGAACGAAACAAAATCCATTTGATGGATACATGTACCTACCAATTCGACGTAGATCCAAGATATTTTATTGAAGCATGTGCTGAAGAGATTTTGGTTGTGCTCTGAACCCAATTTTTAGAGAAAAAACAAATTTCGATAACTTGTTGATCCCCCAGATTTTCAGATTTCGATTTCTGATCTGTTAATTTCCTTGCTTAGTGTGATATGGAGATACGCCTCTCTGATCTTAACAAGAAGTTAATCAATGAATGAAAGTGGAAGAAATGAAGTTTAACCTTCTTTTTTTTATATTAATTTTCTAGAATCTTCAGAATAAAGATTCGAATGAGTGATTCATGAATATAAATGACGAAAACGAATCAAAAAATGCTATGGTATGGGATCAGAAAAGACGTAAAGATCCTTCGGATCTAGTCATACCATTCCATTATATTGACAATTTCAAAAAACTGCTCATACTATGAGCATAGTATGATGGCGGTCGGGCAATTACGCCCCCATCGTCTAGTGGTTCAGGACATCTCTCTTTCAAGGAGGCAGCGGGGATTCGACTTCCCCTGGGGGTAGGTTACTACGAAAGGAAGTTGATCATGGATTATCAATAAGACTCGAATAGACTCTTTCTGGGTCGATGCCCGAGCGGTTAATGGGGACGGACTGTAAATTCGTTGGCAATATGTCTACGCTGGTTCAAATCCAGCTCGGCCCAATAATTAATAATTCGCTGATTCACCATGAAATGATATAACCCCTTTAGTTTTCCAGAAATGGAAGATATGAAAGAATCAAAAAAGTCAAATTTTCTGATATATCCCCACCACTATTTTTTTATTTGTTCCATTTATTTGGTCTCATAAATTCTGATTCTGATCTTGCTAGTGATCTAGATTTCTATCAGGATTATTAAGTATAAAGTCTAATGAAAAGAAGAAAGCAAAGACAAAAAGACGCTTTTTTCAATGAAAAATGGATTCTCAATCGATTTGGAAATAACGAAAGGATTACTAATAATCAATAATCCGTGCTGCTTTCTTGTTTCACTAAAGTGTATATTCATGTGGATATCACTCACGTCTCTGTTACAACAGGGCACTATTAATCGAAATGGTTTGAATCAAATCATAAGAATACGGATGCTGTACGTTTTATTTCTCCGGGATTGTAGTTCAATTGGTCAGAGCACCGCCCTGTCAAGGCGGAAGCTGCGGGTTCGAGCCCCGTCAGTCCCGACGGATCCAAATCCAATAAAAAAATACATAAATATCTCTCTCCATTTTCTGTTAAACTGGGTACAAATGGTATAGTTTCATTCCCCGAGGTATCCTTCTTTTTCTTTGTTTTCCAAGAAAATTAGATCATTAAAAAAAAGGAGTTTAGAACTTAACTCCTTCCTTTTTTCTATTTTCTGTTTGTTTGGGTTTATTTGTAAACCGTTTGGAAACAATGGAAGTGGAAAGCGGGTAGATTATTGTACAAGAAAGGCGGTAGGTTATCGAAAAGACAGAATGGAAAAGAATGATAAATCAAAATAAGGTCTTAAAATATAAAGGAAAGGAATTCTTTTGAGTGAATCAGGAATCTAAGTTTGTATTGGTATGTGGATAAAAGATCCGCCTATGTTATACTATTCAATTCTCGACGATGAATCGACTTGATAGCTCAGATATTGTTATTCATGATATTGATCCGATTCAATATCATTGAAATCTAATCGATCCCATTGAATTGACAAACGAAAGATTTATCATCTCTATGGGATTAAATCCCGAGTTATTGCGAAGTAAAAAAAAAAAACGAAACGATGAGATTATGGAAGTAAATATTCTCGCATTTATTGCTACTGCACTGTTCATTCTAGTTCCTACTGCTTTTTTGCTTATAATATATGTAAAAACGGTCAGTCAAAGTAATTAAAGTGATTAATTTGAATTACACTTGATTTCTTAGTTCTTATCAATGATTTAAGAACTCAAAAAAAATTCAATTTCCCAAATGCAATGAACGGACTAGAATCCGCAGTAGCCTCTAAGATCCGATAGTAATAGTATGGTCGAACGATTCAAAAATGAATCGTTCGACCATACTATCCATTTTTATTATTGTAATCTAGAAAGATACAAACTGAATCGAGATCAATCTACAATATGTATATGGATCTTCATAAATGTTAATATCAATTAAATATATGGAATGTACATAGTATCTCAATTCTATTTCTTTGCTTCATCTATTTGTTTCCTTTATCTATTTGATTTTTGTTGATTCCAATCAATCTGAAATAATCGCGAGGCAACTCTTATTATTTTCTAATTTTCTTATTATTTTCTAATTTATAGAAAATTAGAAAGTAATCTTTTTTTTAGCATTTCAAAGAAGTAATTGATTGCGCGGTTTACAGATAATCCAAGGAGTTCTACGGTAACTTCTTCGGATTTCGAAATTAGAAAGGGGTTATCCTATCGATTTTGAATCCTTCAGCCATGATAGCAAACGCGTCAATAAAGCACAGCAGAAATAAAAGCCAATACAATTTCGGAATGAAGATATTTTTATTAATTCAATTTTTTAATTCGAAATTGAATTAAATTAATGAATTCAATATATTAAATAATTAATATTAATAAAGATTATTTATGCTTTGCAAAACGATCTATAAAAAATCTATAAAAAAGTGATACAATTTGATTCCCCAACTCAATTCGTAGTATCTCTAGAGTCCACTCCTTCCCCATATTACGAGTGAAAGGGAAAATGTAAAGACTACCATTAACGCAGCCCAAGCGAGACTTACTATATCCATGTGAATTATGTCCCCTATCTCTCTGAATATGAAGGAATTATTCCATTAGTGTTTATTAATAATAGTGGAATCACTGGTGCAGAGTCAAAAGGGGATTCTGACCCAACACCCTCGATCAAAGACTCCAATAAATATGAAAAATGAAACTGCAGTTACGCTTTTCTTTTGAAGTATCAAAGGGAATGCTACTAATATATATATGTAGGAATACTGATACCTATTCTTTATTTTTCTTGTCCTTCATTATCATTAAGTAAAAGAAAAAAGCCAATTATCCATCCAATCTAATTCAAGACCCGGCCAGTAGACACGACATTAGTAATGGAAAAAAATCGGTAACTCTTTATTTGATATGATAGCCCTTCCACTACTATAATCTTTCCTTGAATCCTAAATACAACGAGTTACGGCACTTTAATTTAAAGAAGGGAACCCCCAGCTGTTTCCAATCAAGAAAGTCTCAAGACTACGCGTGTTTTGCTGGGAAAAATTCGGCGAGTTATAACAGCAAAGGGGAATAAAGAATAAGGGATTTCGAGTCTTGTCTTTTGTTAATCAGGCGACACCCAGATTTGAACTGGGGAAAAAGGATTTGCAGTCCCCCACCTTACCGCTCGGCCATGCCGCCAAAACGATACCAAATAGATGAAAATATTCCCCTTTATTTGTTATTTGTTTTTTGGGGGGGGGCCGGCGCCTTCCCTTCAATTAATTTTATAGTATCTCAAAACAACCAATATCTAAATACCTCTCTTTTCTATTAAAAAACCAAATGGGAATTTTTTTCAGTTACAAAAGCAAAAATTCAGAACAAATTGGAACCATTAACTATATGACTGTAAATTCATGACCCACTCTTGGATTTACATCTCAAATTGTCTTTACCTAATGATAAATGATATAAGAAAATCAAAATTGATATATAACTAATCAGTCTTGATTTTTTTATTGAAAAAAAAACCTTCTCAACTCAATTTCAATTATAATGTCAATTATTAGTATATGTAAACCCCAAACATAAGTTGTGTTCCACAGTTAGCTTATGGGGTATATTATTTGTGTATGATGCCTGTTTATAGGGAATAGGCGGACACTTGTCGTACTGCAATTTAGATTGATTAGATTGAAGAGAAAATAGAAATTTTGATAGAGTACCACATGTGCTGTCCCGAGTAGAAGTATGCAATAAAGGAGAGCGATGTATGGATAGATAGCTATAGCAGCGCGGGTTTAATAAATACAAGCCTTCTTATGCACTTCAATCGTATTCTAAAAATAAAAATTCTACGAAAAAAAGAAAAAGGAGTTCTCTGCAAATCATTTTTGGAACAATGGAATTCACGAAAGAGTTAAGTACTCAAAAAATTCACTTTCTATTGTTATATTGTTTCTGATTATTATGTCTTTATCTCCGTGAATGGATCAAATCCCGAATCCATTTATTTTTCTGATATCCAATCGGATTGGAATATGTAATATCATAATAATGGTATAAAGTGAATTTTCTATTCTAGACAAAATAAAAAAACTCCATAATTCTAAGTGGAATTTAGCAATTCCTTTCCGTTTGGATCTGTCTCTTAGAAATTCCAATTTAACTAAGTCTAAAATTAAGTCGAAAATCATCTTTTTTCCTCCGTTCATACGTATTTCATACATTCCATATATATGGAGTTGGGTAAAATTTCATGTGATTCAGTAAACAGAATCGAAATTCCATCATTGCTAGATCGATTCATATGATTCAATGCAGAATGAGAAAAGAATGGGATTTTTTGATAAATGGGAAATTCAAAATGCTCGGTGACGGAAATGCGGGAATGTCTACAATACCCGGGTTGAATCAGATACAATTTGAAGGATTTTGTAGGTTCATTGATCAGGGCTTAACAGAAGAACTTTATAAGTTTCCAAAAATTGAAGATACAGATCAAGAAATTGAATTTCAATTATTTGTG